TGTTTTTTCTTTTCTTGTTGCTTGTCGATGTAGAATCATGTACCATTCAATAGAAAATTCTGAAAATTCCTGTAATTAGGGGTTCTCTCGATTATTGGCTTCGGGCTAGAAACCGAAGATTGGGTAAAATGTGAATCCGACGGGTTGGTTTATAATAATTCAGGAAGCGGATTCTCATAGTCCCAAAATTCAATTAAATTAGACGTGAAATCAAAAAATTTTTCCTTTGTGTTTGGAGTTATATTTTTTGAATCTTTTTTTCATTTTAAGGAATTGGTTAGTCGTCCAGTAACAAGTAACAGTAGTACATAGTATTCGATGAAAGAAAGAGAACAACGAATAAAATAATAATCAATATTTGCAATGCACGCATTATTGTTGTTATATTAGACTCAAAGGATCGTTCTTCACCTAATTAAAAGAATGGGGCTTTAAAATATGGAAAGATAAAATGTAGAACCTAGTTTCGAGTGATCTGATCGTGCGATACTTTTTTCTTTTTATTCAAGATTTTTGGGGAATGAACCCACTACTGAAAATCTAATTAGTTCGAATAAAATTTAAATAAAGGGCATTTTAAGGTCATTCATTCTTCAGCGATTCGAAGAACATTTCATTTTTGAAATGAAGTTACACAACATAGTTTTTTTATATATTTTACCTTTCTAATTATTTAGAATCCGCTTAATAGATTTATATATTAATTTAGAATCCGCTTAATAGATTTATATATTAATTTAAAATAATTTTTAAATTATTGTTTATAATCTGAATATTAGTTTTTTCAACTCAAGAGTTGTCCAATGAATCTGTTGATTCGGAATCGCGGGATAGAGAGACAGATGACGAATTGATTTCTTACCTATGTCACGAGATTTTTTTTTGTTAGTATCATTTATAATGATAATAATTGATGAATCAAAAATTTTCAATTGAATTTATTCTTTCAATTGGTATTTTTACTTATCCATCCGCGTATCTTTCTAAAAAAGAAACTTAGGGAAGTGCTTTATAAACATATGGATAAAAATAACGTATTTCATTTAGACCCGTCATGCCTACTATAACTAGTTATTTCGGTTTTCTACTAGCAGTTTTAACTATAACCTCAGCTCTATTTATCGGTTTGAACAAGATACGACTTCTTTGATTAAAATTAATTGAATGCACAATTCAAAAAAAGAAACATTTATGTGCTATTCCATATATTCTAGAGTTCTTTACCTTGTCAATTGAATTTACAATTCTTGGTCGTCATTGAGATTCATGGGCAATACAGATTAATATTTTTAGGATAGATATTACCTCTCCTTTTCCTCGTTCAACTAAATTGAAATGATTGAAGTTTTTCTATTTGGAATCGTATTAGGTCTAATTCCTATTACTTTGGCTGGATTATTTGTAACCGCATATTTACAATACAGACGTGGTGATCAGTTGGACCTTTGATTAATTAACAGATCTTTTTTAGATTGACCTCCTATAAAGCAAGTAGGAGGTCCAATTTTTATTTCTGTTCAATTATTTCAGTGTAATTTTTGATCTAACAATACCAAGAATCGAATCACGCTCTGTAGGATTTGAACCTACGACATCAGGTTTTGGAGACCCACGTTCTACCGAACTGAACTAAGAGCGCTTTATTTATTATCAGCAACCCTACCCTAATATATCTTGCATACATATATTATGATATAGAATATCATAAAATTAAATAAAAAAAAGATTGATTCTGTATATGTATGTTCAATTTTTATGGATCTCAATTGATTCCTCGTTACTGTTCATAAGATAAGTAATAGGTAGGGATGACAGGATTTGAACCTGTGACATTTTGTACCCAAAACAAACGCGCTACCAAGCTGCGCTACATCCCTTTCAATTGGTCTACAGTGTCATTGTAGAGAACCCCTGTCTTGTTTTCCACATTTTTTACTTATTTCCTCCATTGGTATACACAAATTATCTTGCCATTTCTTCTTTTTTGTCTCATATCATAGTATAGCATAGAACATATATAAAATATAATAAAAAGACTTATATACGTATGTATGAAATAATAAATATGAAATCCGCCGTAAAAAAAAATGAATATTTGGGGGGAATGTTGAGGCGGAAAGGGACATATTTTTTTTAATAAAAAGGGGAATATCTACCGAATTGAATTGTTGTACATTTCAATTTGAATTAGGAATTCCGCGTACAATACAAGTGGTTATTAACTATATATATATATATATAATCGTATGTAATATAATACCATTACGTATTACATTACCATTATGTATTACAAATTACTATAAAGTAGGAGGGTTTAAAATGCGAGATCTAAAAACATATCTCTCCGTGGCACCGGTAGTAAGTACTCTATGGTTCGGGTCTTTAGCGGGTCTATTAATAGAGATCAATCGTTTATTCCCAGATGCGTTGGTATTCCCATTTTTTTCATTCTAGTTATTGACTTGGGAAGGGGTGAAGAAGATTAGAAAAACAATCAAATATCTGTGACTAATCCCCTTCCCCTTCTTTTCTTTTTTTTAGAGTTTTTAGACTTAGAATAAGTTAGAAAAGAGAAAGAATAAAAGTGGATTCAACCTCAGTCAAACTCGGACTCGGCGCCGGGTTCCAATTGAATTAAAAAAAGAGTGAGAACGGAAATGAAAATGGGATGGCTAGGGCAACAATATCATACAAGATACTTAAACGAAAAACTGTACTGCGATTCTAAATTTAGAAATAATTGTATTACTACTATAAATTTGATTTCAACGAAATCTTTCATAATTTTATTTCGAGTTACCAACTTCTTTTTTTTCTTTCTTCTTTTCTTCATTTTGGATCGGAAAATGGAAGAGTTGCGTGAATAAAAAATCCAAGGGGGGTTCATGGCCAAGGGTAAAGATGCCCGAGTAACGGTTATTTTGGAATGTACTCGTTGTGTTCGAAACGGTGTTAATAATGAATCAATCGGCATTTCCAGATATATTACTCAAAAGAATCGACACAATACACCAAGTCGATTGGAATTGAGAAAATTCTGTCCCCGTTGTTACAAACATACGATTCATGGGGAGATAAAGAAATAGATGGAACCGATCGTCTGTGTGTCACCCTTTTCCAATCCAAGGAAGATGAAAAATTACATATATTAGACATATTTTATATTAAAATATAAAAAAACCAAATCCTATTTCTTAATTCTAAATCATTTTAGATCCGATCGAAATAGGATTTTCGGGAATTTTGGGATAAGGAATAAACAAACCATGGATAAATCCAAGCGACTCTTTCTTAAATCCAAACGATCTTTTCGTAGGCGTTTGCCCCCGATTCAATCGGGGGATCGAATTGATTATAGAAACATTAGTTTAATTAGTCGATTTATTAGTGAACAAGGAAAAATATTATCTAGACGGGTAAATAGATTGACCTTAAAACAGCAACGCTTAATTACTATTGCTATAAAACAAGCTCGTATTTTATCTTTGTTACCTTTTCTTAATAATGAGAAACAATTTGAAAGAAGCGAGTCGACCGCTAGAACTATAGGTCTTAGAACCTGGAATAAATAGGCTTACTCTTCAATTGAATTAAAATTATAATTCAAACTCAACCGCGGATTGATGCTTTGTTCTAAAAAGACGAGAATCTCGATTTGATTGTGGTGTCGTAAAAAAAAAAAAGAATCGTGGAAGAAGAATAAATCTTTTTTTTATTGAACATATTTGCTAATTTTTAACACTTTATCATATTATCATATTTTATCATACTAATTTCTACTCTACCTTCTCGGAGTTCATTCTCCAGAGAACTCCATTTTAAACATTCCGCTGGATTCTTTCCAATCTTTTTATTTTATAATCTCATTGGAAACCATATAAAGACAATTTCTATTTAATATAGCGATTTGGGCAAGTATTTTACGATTAAGAAGCAGCTGCTTCTTGTACAAATTGTGTATGAATCTACTATAACTGTAGTATACCTTATTATATCGAATTACTGCATTTATTCGAGCGATCCACAAATGGCGAAAATTTCTTTTTAGCTTACCTCTATCCCGATAAGCTGAAGCCAAAGCTCTTATTTTCTGTTGAGTAATAGTTCGAGTAAGTCTTGAATGAGCCCCTCGAAAGCTTGATGCAAATAAACGGATTTTTGTTCTACGTCTCCGAGCTATATATCCTCGTTTAATTCTAGTCATTGAATAAATGAAATGCAACTTTGATGAATAACTAATTGATTTCCTTTCTTTCAGTTATTCTTTTCTCCTTTCCGAGTCTATTAATAACAAAACGTATTTTTCCAATGTATAAAATCAAAATTCCACTGGCTTTTGCTACTATAACCTTCCCGACCACGATTTCTTTTTTGTTCTAGGGATTTCACCTTAAAATACGAAATTGTATTGATACTGGGTATCAAAAAAAATAGAAATTGATAAAGAAATAGTGGGTTCCTTCGTTTCTATGGTTACCTCTTAAACGGTGAGGTCCTCTCTATACACCGGAGCTCCTTCTTTCATTTCATCAATGTTATTGTTAACTTGTACAGTTCACCCTCTTCGGCTCTACCCACGAATTAGCTAGTAATCGGTCTTTCACAACGAGATCCACCTATACAGTAACGGTATTTAATTATGAGGATTTGTTGGGTAGCTGACCCTCTTAGTCCGCTCTTGGAAGAATAAGGCCATAATCTTTCGGTTAAATAGGATTTCCTCTGCTTAATGGATAAGCATTTGTTACCAATGGGGGATTCTTTCTCATCTAAAATGGAAAATAGAGGTGATTGGATTTTCACCAATAGAAACCATAAATTTGATACACAATAAAAGGATACGATAAATCTTTTTTATTTATTTTTAGGTAGTGAACGGGGTTGTTCTATTCATTCTATCCTCTTCACTGGTACTGATCACTGATACGGGAAATATTTTGTACTTTTTTTTGTCCCGGTCCATGGTCTGAACGAGTCGCACATACACCCTAGTACATGTTCCTCGACGCTGAGGGCATCCCCGAAGGGCGGGCGATTTCGTAACATTTCTGATTGGCTGTCTTGTGTTTCTAATAAGTTGTTTAATAGTTGGCATGTTGAATTGTATACATAATGAGTTGGTTTAGATCAATCCTAACCGGATGATTATGAATTACTTCTCTATTCTATATTAATAGTAATAGAAAAGATTATATTAACCCCCCCGGTAAGAAGATAAAATCTAAAATTGCGGATTTGCGTGAAATCCCTGCTATTTTTTTTTATTCAACCGCTACAAGATCAACAATTCCATGAGCTTGGGCTTCTGTTGCTGACATAAAAACATCCCTTTCCATGTCTTCGGATACAACCCATAAGGGTTTGCCTGTTCTTTGTACATAAACCCTTGTGATGGTTTCGCGCAGCTTCAGTAGTTCTTCCGCTTCCAGGATAAATTCTCCCGTTTGTGCCTCATAAAAAGAACTAGCGGGTTGATGAATCATTACCCTGATGATTTAATAAATGGTTTTCTCTATCTCGCATGATGAGTCAAAGATAATAAAAAAAAGATAGGATTAACAACCGTACAGGCATCCTTTGTGCATTGCATACGGCTCCACAATGGAATTCATTTTTTTACCTTCCATCGAAGGAATAGAAAAAAGAGGCTCTATCAGACCCAGATCAGTAAATGATCCAATAACCACCCTTCCTTTTTTTTAGTAATTTAAAAATACTATGATGGTTCCGTTGCTTTATTATTTCGTTTATTATTCAGCAATCCCAAGGTTTCTTTTTTTTTTTCAATTTTTAAATAAATATAAATATTTCGTATTATTTCATAACAGAAATATTATTAAGAGTCTTCCGTCGTGAAAACAAAAAAGTTTGTGATGCTGAAAGAGGCCCCCGATAAATCAGATAAAATCGGAAATGCCTTTTATCTCATACTACTCTTTCGATACAAAATCTAATGGTTTAGGTTTAGAAAAAAAAACAATAAAAAAAAATTCTCATATCGAATTCAAAGTGCCATGCTATTATTACTTAATATTCATATTTTATATTGCGAAGGCATAGTTTTCTTTTTTGTCTCAAATAAAAAAAAAAAAAAAACTCATTGGCGCCAAGCGTGAGGGAATGCTAGACGTTTAGTAATTTCTCCTCCGACCAGAATAAAAGATCCCATTGAAGCGGCTAATCCCATGCATATTGTCTGTACATCTGGTCGCACAAATTGCATAGTATCATAAATAGCTACTCCGGGTATTACCCATCCACCGGGAGAGTTTATAAATAAATACAGATCTTTGGTATCATCCTCTATACTGAGATATACCATAAGACCAATAAGTTGATTCGAGATCTCACTATCAACCTCTTGGCCTAAAAAAAGTAATCTTTCTCGATAAAGTCGGTTGATTAAGATAAAATTGTATCCCTTAAGAACCGTGCGGGCACCTTTTGATACATACGGTTCAAAAAAAAATAGCGAAAAAAAGAATCAATGTTTAGATTCTAGCCTTCTTTAGAGGACTCTTTCTAACTTCTAATGAAGGGGCTTTTTCTTCCCTTCCATTTTTCAATAAATATGAGTTTTGGCTTTTGGCCCGCGGTCGTTTATCTATACTATAAATTTCAATAAATAAAAAACCAATTCATTAAATTTATCGAACTAACTTTTCATTGATGTATTGGTTTGTTTCATCGAGATAAAATTAAAATTGCGATGTCATTTTCTTGTTCCCGAATGGTCTTCTTCAATTCTTTTAGGTTTATGCTCTACTCCGAGTAAAGATCTGCCCGATTTGGATTTGCACATATAGGACAAATGCCCCAATAGCATGTCTTTTTGCTACGACTTCTTTTTTTTTTTTCAATTTATTTCAGGCTTTTAACCAAATATTCAACCAACGTATTCATCATATTACTGGATTGATTAACAGTTTTATATCAATGCCATTTAAAAATAGAATATGATACAAGTAGTAATCATAAAATAGATAGATTCCAAATTTAGTTTTTTCTAAGCGGAGCCTGGATACTTCATTTTATCAGTCCAACCAAGCAAACCATAAATTATTCTAATTGATAATATAAATCTGGATACCCCCCCAAAAATAGATCTAATTGCACTTCACGCTCCAAATTTTTGATAATTCAATCAATCTGTCTTGGGCGAAAGAGAGGATATCTCGATCGGGAGAGAGAACGGGGAAATACCATATGACCCAATATATCTGACAAGTCGCACTATACGTCAACCCACGATGCATCTTCCTCTCCAGGACTTCGAAAAGGTACTTTTGGAACACCAATAGGCATTAAAAGAAAAAGAATTAAGTACTATAAGCTCACTTTGATGTGGAAGCGTAACAACGGGTTTATTGTCTTAATAAAAAAGATGGGCCTTTATCGGATTTTATCTTTTAGCATATTTTATACAGAGATTGAATAAGTTCACAAAAAAGGAAGACAGAATGAATAAAGGAAAATTCTTCCGAATAGGTTTTTTGAATTATGACCAAATCCGTATACATTCACTCATATAAACATAGGATCAACTCCCATCCACCATTGCGTATTGGTACTTATTGAGTATAGAATAGATCTGCTTCTTTTTGTTCCTACGAATAGAATTGTTCCATTATTACTAAAAGAATAGACCAAATATTAATCCTTTCGCCAATGGAATCCCCTGAGGGGAGGTCCATAGCATAGTTTTTTTCAGTGCAATAAAGTTAGATAGTGTCTATTTTTCGTTGATAAAGAGGTATTTCCATGGGTTTGCCTTGGTATCGTGTTCATACGGTTGTATTGAATGATCCCGGTCGTTTGCTTTCTGTTCATATAATGCATACAGCTCTAGTTGCTGGTTGGGCCGGTTCAATGGCTCTATACGAATTAGCAGTTTTTGATCCCTCTGATCCTGTTCTTGATCCAATGTGGAGACAAGGTATGTTCGTTATACCCTTCATGACTCGTTTAGGAATAACCAATTCATGGGGGGGTTGGAGTATCACAGGGGGGACTATAAAAAATCCGGGTATTTGGAGTTACGAAGGTGTGGCCGGAGCACATATTGTGTTTTCTGGATTGTGCTTCTTGGCAGCTATCTGGCATTGGGTGTATTGGGATCTAGAAATATTTTGTGATGAACGTACAGGAAAACCCTCTTTGGATTTGCCGAAGATTTTTGGAATTCATTTATTTCTCTCAGGGGTGGCTTGCTTTGGTTTTGGCGCATTTCATGTAACGGGATTGTATGGTCCGGGAATATGGGTATCCGATCCTTATGGATTAACCGGAAGGGTACAATCTGTAAATCCCGCGTGGGGTGTCGAAGGGTTTGATCCTTTTGTTCCGGGCGGAATAGCCTCTCATCATATTGCAGCAGGTACATTGGGCATATTAGCGGGCCTATTCCATCTTAGTGTTCGTCCGCCCCAACGTCTATACAAAGGATTACGTATGGGAAATATAGAAACCGTCCTTTCGAGTAGTATCGCTGCTGTCTTTTTTGCAGCTTTTGTTGTTGCTGGAACTATGTGGTATGGTTCAGCAACAACCCCGATTGAATTATTTGGGCCCACTCGTTATCAATGGGATCAGGGATACTTCCAGCAAGAAATATATCGAAGGGTTGGTGCCGGGCTAGCCGAAAATAAAAGTTTATCAGAAGCTTGGTCTAAAATTCCAGAAAAATTAGTTTTTTATGATTATATCGGTAATAATCCCGCAAAAGGTGGATTATTCAGAGCGGGTTCCATGGACAACGGGGATGGAATAGCTGTTGGGTGGTTAGGACACCCTGTTTTTAAAGATAAAGAAGGGCGCGAACTTTTTGTACGTCGTATGCCGACTTTTTTTGAAACATTTCCGGTTGTTTTGGTAGACGGAGACGGAGTTGTTAGAGCCGATGTTCCTTTTAGAAGAGCAGAATCGAAGTATAGTGTTGAACAGGTCGGTGTAACTGTTGAGTTCTATGGCGGTGAACTCAATGGAGTGAGTTATAGTGATCCTGCTACTGTGAAAAAATATGCTAGACGTGCTCAATTGGGTGAAATTTTTGAATTAGATCGTGCTACTTTGAAATCCGATGGGGTTTTTCGTAGCAGTCCTAGGGGTTGGTTTACTTTTGGGCATGCTTCGTTTGCTTTGCTCTTCTTCTTCGGACACATTTGGCATGGTGCTAGAACCTTGTTCAGAGATGTCTTTGCTGGGATTGACCCAGATTTAGATGCTCAAGTAGAATTTGGGGCATTCCAAAAACTTGGAGATCCTACTACAAGAAGACAGGTAGTCTGATACAAGATTGCTCTGTTCCTTTTTGCCTTTATTTTTTGATTGGACATAGGTAGGGTACCGGATAAATCTTGATTCGGATTGCTGACTTTTCGTTTCTTTGACTCTTGTCTTGGTCTTTTTTTTTATCCGGAAAAAGATCCCAACTAAACAGGTATGGAAGCTATAATTGTAAACCGAAATAAAATCTATGGAAGCATTGGTTTATACATTCCTCTTAGTCTCGACTCTAGGAATAATTTTTTTCGCTATCTTTTTTCGCGAACCACCTAAAGTTCCAACTAAAAAGATGAGATGATTTCTCATTATCTCAATTGAAGTAACGAGCCTCACAATATTGTGAGGCTCATTACTTCAACTAGTCCCCGTGTTCCTCGAATGGATCTCTTAGTTGTTGAGAGGGTTGCCCAAAAGCAGTATATAAGGCATACCCAGTAAAACTTACAAGTAAACCAGATATAGAGATGGCAACTAGGGTTGCTGTTTCCATTATTATATAATTTCAAGACCACAATGGATCTACGATAAGATCATTTATTTACAATGGAATGGTATACAAAGTCAACAGATCTCACTGAATAAAAAAAAATAGGATTTATGGCTACACAAACCGTTGAGGATAGTTCTAGATCTGGTCCAAGACGAACTATTGTAGGGGATTTATTGAAACCATTGAATTCGGAATATGGTAAAGTGGCTCCTGGGTGGGGAACTACGCCTTTGATGGGTGTCGCGATGGCTCTATTTGCGATATTCCTATCTATTATTTTGGAGATTTATAATTCTTCCATTTTACTGGACGGAATTTCAATGAATTAGATTCGTTTCACAAGAACCCCTAAATAAACTTTTCAATAAAAAGTAAGTATGTGGGTCTCCGTTTTTTAGCCCACTCTTTTTTGGTAGTTCGATCGTGGAATTTCTTTTTTCTGTATTTCCGGAATATGAGTGTGTGACTTGTTATAATTGATCCTATGGATACGACAGAGAAAAAGTTGGTCATCTTGATCAAGATGATTTTATCTCGTTAGATATTCAGTCTAGGCTAGTATCTGGAGCACAGAATATATGAAATAGATTACAAAATATTAGAACAAATATTAGAACTATGATTCATACTTATCAGACCCCGCGGCCGGACTCCGAAAAAAGAGTTAGAAGTGATAAATAAAAAAAATTATTCTTTCGTTTATACTTATTTTTTTTAAGGATTGATAAATTTCTTTGTCTTTTTTTTCATTATATTCAGTCATTGAATAAGTGATAATCCAAGGGTTCTTACTCAGGGAATTTTTGAACTTTTTTTGGAAGGTTTTATTGAATCATCGTGGTTCTAGTCTGAATATAAGGTTTTAATTGCTTCATAGGGTCTTAACAAGAGAATTCCTATCAATAATAAAGAAAACAAGAGTAAAGTCGCATTACACACAAATCAAAGAAAAAAATAGGTAAATAGAAGATTCAAGAGGCCTGTAATGATCAATATAAACACGAATGAGCCGACTTGATATTTAGGCATTATAACCACAAAGAAGACTTTTCGGATTTTCAGTCTTTCGTATCTTCAGAGAAAAAATTGAATCATAGGATTAAGAAGTTTCAAACTTTTTATTACACATATCCGTTACGAGTGGTCTTTGGGTGTTTCTGTTTGAGCCGTACGAGATGAAATTCTCATATACGGTTCTCAGAGGGGGTCCCCCTAGGTTTACCTATCTCAATAAAGTGTATGATTGGTTCGAAGAACGTCTTGAAATTCAGGCGATTGCAGATGATATAACTAGTAAATACGTTCCTCCTCATGTCAACATATTTTATTGTCTAGGAGGAGTTACGCTTACTTGTTTTTTAGTACAAGTAGCTACGGGGTTTGCTATGACTTTTTACTACCGTCCGACCGTTACTGAGGCTTTTGCTTCTGTTCAATATATAATGACTGAAGCTAACTTTGGTTGGTTAATCCGATCAGTTCATAGATGGTCGGCAAGTATGATGGTCTTAATGATGATCCTGCACGTATTTCGCGTGTATCTTACTGGTGGCTTTAAAAAACCTCGCGAATTGACTTGGGTTACAGGTGTGGTTCTGGCTGTATTGACCGCATCCTTTGGTGTAACTGGTTATTCCTTACCTCGGGACCAAATAGGTTATTGGGCAGTCAAAATTGTAACAGGTGTACCAGAAGCTATTCCAGTAATAGGGTCGCCTTTGGTAGAGTTATTACGCGGAAGTGCTAGTGTGGGACAATCTACCTTGACTCGTTTTTATAGTTTACACACTTTTGTATTACCTCTTCTTACTGCCGTATTTATGTTAATGCACTTCCCAATGATACGTAAGCAAGGCATTTCTGGCCCTTTATAGAGAATAGAAACCATAGATTTGTAATCAGTTATTTATTACTCGGGGGAGGAAGAAGAGTATTTCATTGCTGCAAATATGGATTATTGAAAAATAAGACATGTATTTGGATATTTCCTTTCAACTCCACGAAATTGTATTCGTTGTTTGACACTAATAGTTGAAGGGAATTCGTCGAAGAGAAAATGTATTATGGGAGTGTGTGACTTGAACTATTGATTGGGCCGTGTGGATATATGTCTTTTTATCTGCCACATTGGAATTCACAACCAAGTGTGTCTTTGTTCCAACCACCGTCAAAGCTCCATACAGAGGGTAGGCTGGTTCGCTTGAAGAGAATCTTTTCTATGATCAGACTCGATCATGTCGTGCATCAAGAGGCTCCGTAAGATCCAGTAGAATAGGTGATATGGCATAATCCGGATTATGTTTTATCTATTTCACTTACTAAATATTATATAGTATGAAAATGCATTCATTTCCTCTGCATTGACTCGATTTATGATACTATCGGAGTGAAACAAGGGATCTAAAGAAGAACATAGGCTAGACTATATTAGTAACAAGTAAATCCTTTGGATGTAAAAAGTATCAATTTTTGGGGGGCTAAAGGCCAATCGCAAGGTCTGAGACGACCCAGAAAGCATTTGAACAAGATCTACTTTGTAAGCCTACTTGGGTATTGAGCATTTATCTGTAAGAAGTTAATTCCTTGCAATGGATAGTTGTAACTCTGGAAAAGGGAATCTGGTCAATTTTTTCTTACATTGAATCAATCATTTATATATCTTTGGATAAGATATCGATTTTTTAGATGGATACATTTGGTTCGTTTGATTTGTGCTCGAGCCGGA